GATCATATCATTGTAGCAACTGAATTTTTGTTTGCATAAACAAGCAAAAAAAAGAAAAACCAATCTGATTTTAAGTTGTGAAGCAATAACAAAAAGAATGCAGATAAATGGAAGGGTGAGAGAAAGAGAGAAAAAGAATACTAATGCTATATGATTCCAATATGTAAGGTCTCTGAGCGATCTTCTAAAGGATAGCGTAATAAAGCATCAATACTAATTTGATTGATCTATAATTCGATGAATTTGTTCATAGAACAAAAAAAGTCAAGAGCCCTGGGTCCGCAAAGACTGAGAAAATTGACTCAATAACACATTTCATTTTCATTAGGAGCTCCGCTGTAGAATTCAGGCCTAACCATTAATCGCGAAGCGATGGGAACGACGGAACCCGTGGATGCGGAAGATTCTATTGAAAACGAATCCTAATAATTCATTGGGTAGGATGGCGAAACGAACCCGGGACCAATCCACTTTTATTCTGAGAGGCCATGTCATAGGATAACCCTACAACTGAAATAGATATGGAAAGAGTAAATATTCGCCCGCGAAAGTTTTTATTTTATTGGATTTCTAAATTTTGATAGATCCAATATAATATGATAATAAAAAAGACAAAACAAAATAAATACTCGTTATAATAAAACGAAATTCTATTATTATTATCTATTATCTCTAACTAATCTATAAAATAATTATCTATAACTATAAATAAATAGAAATTGAATACATGTTTAGTTTTTTTTATATAAACTATCAAAACAAGATATACAAATTTCTAATAGATTAGATATTAGATAAAATCTCAAAGACTCCCACGATTCAGTATATTATTCATTAAATACATGTATACCATGTTATAATTGTTATTTTTCATTCGCGAGGAGCTGGATGAGAAGAAACTCTCATGTCCGGTTCTGTAGTAGAGATGGAATTGAAATTGAAAAAGAACCATCAACTATAACCCCAAAAGAGCCAGATTCCGTAAACAACATAGAGGAAGAATGAAAGGAATATCTTATCGAGGTAATCGTATTTGCTTTGGTAGATATGCTCTTCAGGCACTTGAACCCGCGTGGATCACGTCTAGACAAATAGAAGCAGGGCGGCGAGCAATGACACGAAACGTACGCCGCGGCGGAAAAATATGGGTACGTATATTTCCAGACAAACCTGTTACAGTAAGACCCGCGGAAACGCGTATGGGTTCCGGTAAAGGATCTCCCGAATATTGGGTAGCTATCGTTAAACCGGGTAGAATACTTTATGAAATGGGTGGAGTAGCAGAAAATGTAGCCAGAAAGGCTATTTCAATAGCGGCATCCAAAATGCCTATACGAACGCAATTCATTATTTCGGGATAAGAATGTATAACCAAAGAAAAGAAATCTTTTGAATGAAAAAAAAAAACAAAATTATAGGTTTCTTTTTTTTTTTGTTTTGGACAAACAATATTTCTTTTTTTACTTAGCCCCTTCGCAGTGAAAGAGCAAATAAAAAAAAATGATATGATTCAACCTCAAACCCACTTAAATGTAGCGGATAACAGCGGGGCCCGACAATTAATGTGTATTCGAATCATAGGAGCTAGTAATCGACGATATGCTCATATTGGTGACGTTATTGTTGCTGTAATCAAGGAAGCAATACCAAATACACCTCTAGAAAAATCCGAAGTGATCAGAGCTGTAATTGTACGTACTTGTAAAGAACTCAAACGTGACAACGGTATGATACTACGATATGATGACAATGCTGCGGTTGTTATTGATCAAGAAGGAAATCCCAAAGGAACTAGAATTTTTGGTGCGATCGCACGGGAATTGAGACAGTTAAATTTCACTAAAATAGTTTCATTAGCACCTGAAGTATTATAAGTCTAAAAACGGAGACTCTAATGCTATTATAGCATTTGAATAAAATATGAATAGAGTAAACTAGATTAATTAGTAAATTTGTCTCACGCATATATCTTTAACAATTCATAAAATAGAAAGAAAAAAGCATGTTGATTATATCAAAGTTCGGGGGTAACAATAATTTTAATTTATCATGGGTAAAGACACTATTGCTGATATAATAACTTCTATACGCAATGCTGACATGAATAGAAAAGGAACAGTTCGAATACCATCTACTAACATCACCGAAAACCTTGGTAAAATACTGTTAAGAGAAGGTTTTATTGAAAATGTGAGGAAACATCAGGAAAACAACAAATATTTTTTGGTTTTAACCCTACGGCATAGAAGGAATAGGAAAGGTCCATGGAAAACTGTTTTAAATTTAAAACGGATCAGTCGACCCGGCCTACGAATCTATTCTAGTTATCAACGAATTCCTAGAATTTTAGGTGGGATGGGGATTGTAATTCTTTCTACCTCTCGGGGTATAATGACGGACCGAGAGGCCCGACTAGAAGGAATCGGCGGAGAAATTTTGTGTTATATATGGTAAGCTTTCTTATATCCAAATTAAGATATGGAACTTTACTATTTGTGAAAAAAAAAAGATAAAGAACGGGTTTCTATTCTCACTCTCCTCTTACATTAGTTAATACTTCAAGGAGGTTTTACCGCGAATGAAAAAAGAAAACTGGATTCATGAAAGTTTAATTCCTGAATCACTTCCGAATGGTATGCTTCGGATTCATTTAGATAATGAAGATCGGATTCTAGGTTATGGTTCAGGAAGGATTCAACGTAGTTTTATACGTATACCAACGGAAGATAGAGTAAAAATTGAAAGAAGTCATTATGATTCAACCAAAGGGCATATAGTTTCTAGACTCCGAAACAAGGATTCAAACGATTAGGTGGTTTTTTTTTCAACTTCAATATTCCTTTCGGAGGGATACAATTCGAAAGTTTCAAATTTCCAGAAACTAATTTTCTTCAAATAAGTAAATTTGAAATTCAGTTAAGGAATGACAAATATGAAAATAAGGGCCTCCATTCGTAAAATTTGTGAAAAATGTAGACTGATCCGTAGACGGGGACGAATTATAGTAATTTGTTCCAACCCGAGACATAAACAAAGACAAGGATAATCTTTATAAAATAAAAGAGACTCCCTAAGGGACCCAATATACAAATAAAAAAAGCGGAAAAGATCCGTTTTGGCATGAAATGGATATATCCATATACCTCTGACTTATATTTATGAGACGATAAAATATGGCAAAACCCGCACCCAGAATCGGTTCACGTAGGAATGGGCGTATTGGTTTACGTAAGAGTGCGCGTAGAATACCAAAAGGGGTTATTCATGTTCAAGCAAGTTTCAACAATACCATTGTGACTGTTACAGATGTACGAGGCCGGGTAATTTCTTGGTCCTCCGCCGGTACTTGTGGATTCAAGGGTACAAGAAGAGGGACACCCTTTGCGGCACAAACCGCAGCAGGAAATGCTATTCGGACGGTAGTGGATCAAGGTATGCAACGAGCCGAAGTCATGATAAAAGGCCCCGGTCTCGGACGAGATGCAGCATTAAGGGCTATTCGTAGAAGTGGTGTAATATTAAGTTTCATACGGGATGTAACCCCTATGCCACATAATGGCTGTAGGCCCCCTAAAAAAAGGCGTGTGTAAAAATAAACAAAACATTGAAATGATTTCAAGAGAAATAAATAATTTAATGATTTGATCAAATAATAAGATTACCATGGTTCGAGAGAAAGTAATAGTATCGACTCGGACACTGCAGTGGAAGTGTGTTGAATCAAGAGGAGATAGTAATAGCCTCTATTATGGACGTTTCATTCTGTCTCCACTTATGAAAGGTCAAGCCGATACAATAGGCATTGCGGTGCGAAGAGCTTTGCTCGGAGAAATAGAAGGAACATGTATCACACGCGCAAAATCTGAGAAAATACCACATGAATATTCTACCATAATAGGTATTCAAGAATCAGTACATGAAATTTTAATGAATTTGAAAGAAATTGTATTGAGAAGTAATCTGTATGGAATTAGTGGTGCGTCCATTTGTGTCAAGGGTCCCCGATATGTAACTGCTCAAGATATCATCTTACCACCTTCTGTGCAAATTGTTGATAATACACAGCATATAGCTAACCTAACGGAACCAATTAATTTGTATATTGAATTACAAATCGAAAGGGATCGCGGATATCGTATAAAAACAACAAATAACTCTCAAGACGGAAGTTATCCTATCGACGCTGTATTCATGCCTGTTCGAAATGCAAACCATAGTATTCATTCTTATGTAAATGGGAATGAAAAACAAGAGATACTTTTTCTCGAAATATGGACAAATGGAAGTTTAACTCCTAAAGAAGCACTTCATGAAGCCTCACGTAATTTGATTGAGTTATTTATTCCTTTTTTATATGCGGAAGAAGAAAAATTACATTTAGAAAATAATCAACAAAAAGTTACTTTACCCTTTTTTACTTGTCATGATAGATTGGCTAAACTAAATAAAAATTCAACAGAAATAGCATTGAAATCCATTTTTATAGACCAATCAGAATTGCCCCCTAGAATTTATAATTGCCTCAAAGGGTCCAATATACATACCCTCTTGGACCTTTTAAATAACAGTCAAACCGACTTTATGAAAATGAAACATTTTCGCAGAGAAGACATAAAACATATATTGGACATTCTCGAAATAGAAAAGGATTTCGTATAAATTTTAAATCCATTGGATTTCATCTTTTTTTTTATTAGCTAGACAAAAACTTTAGAAAAAAAATGGGTTTTGAATCTTTAGCACAATGCATAACTCAGAATAGATCCAAAATTGAATTATTGCGGAGATGTATCTAGGGAATAGTCGCTGCAAAGCGAATTCCCCCTAGATACGCATGTCGTGATATTTTATTTCACAATTGAATCAATTTAAAAAATACCTAAAGTTAAAGATTTATCAATAGGTAATGTTGCTCCAATACCCAACCAAAGGGCTACTGCGGTACCAATCAAAAAGACTGTTGTTGCTACTGGACGACGAAATGGATTTTGGAATTTATT